TTGATCACAATTCTGTATATTCCATTTACTATAGAAGTTCCGAGGGAGTTCATTAAAGGAATGTTTCCAATAAAAATTGTTTGTTCTTGCATATCCTTAATGGTTTTCCAAATTAATCCTGCGGATACATATAATTCAGAAGAATATGTGAGTGATTCATATACAGCATCCCTTTCTTTTATCAACGGTTCAACCAATCGATACGTTTCCACAAATAATTGAAATTCAATTTCTTGATCTGGATCTTCAATTTTTGGAAACTTATAAAGTTCTTCTGTTAAGCCCCGATCCATGAACCCACAAAATCCTTCAAATTGTATCTGATTCAACCCAGGTATTGTAGACATTTCCCCATTTTCATCCCCGAGCATTTTGAATTTCCCATTTATCAAAAAAATCCCATTCTTTTCTCATTCTTCATCGAATCATACGAATCGATCTAATAATGATGGAATTGAATTTCTATTCTGTTTACTGAATCACATGAAATTTTATCTAACTCCATATAACATATATATATGGAATGTATGAAATATGAAATGCGTATGAACGGAAGAAGAAAAATTATACTCAAATTTGAATTTATATTTATAACAAACAGATACAGAAAAGAATTGATAAATGCCATTTAGCCATATGGAGTTTTGTATAGAATATAAAAAAAAATAATAATTCAATTTCTACCATTATTATGATATTACATATTCCAATCCGATTGAATACCAGAAAAATGAAAGGAATTCCTGATTTGATCTGTTCGTTGAGATAAAGACAAAATAATCATAAAATATATATTATATATAGGGAGAGAGTTGATTTTTCTAGCGCTTAATTTTTTCATGGACTCCATTGTTCAAAAAAGGATTCGCAGAGAAGAGAGATGTTTTTACCCACTTTTTCGTTTTTTAGTTTTTAGTAGAATATTTAGAATAGGATTGAAGTGCGTACGAAAAGAGGGCTTGTATTTATTAAACATGTGCAGATATAGCATTTCTATTTATATATGTCTTTCTTTTATTCCATTATAGCGCTCTAGTGGAGACAAGACATGGCGTGCTCTATCAAAAATTCTATTTTTTCTTTTATTTTAATCTATTCAATGAAAAATTGAAACACGAGAATTTCTTGCTGATTCCCTATGGCCATCATATCTAGATAGATAAAATACCTCATTAGATAACTATAACTGTGTAACAACTTATGCTCTGGGCTTTACATAGACTCATAATTGCTGTTATATTATTATAATATACTTGAAATTCAGAAAGTTTTTTTTATTGAATATTGAAAAAAAAAAATCAATACTGATTAGTTATGTATCCAGTTTTATTTTCTTATACCATTAGAAAAAGACAAGTGAAGAAGAATCGTCCATAACATAAATTTGCAGTCAATAGTTAATAGTTAATGGTTCCAATTTATTTGTCCTGAATTTTAACTTTTGTAACCGGGAATCCACTTTTGTTTGTAGCCCGTTGGCGACATGGCCGAGCGGTAAGGCGGGGGACTGCAAATCCCTTATTCCCCAGTTCAAATCCGGGTGTCGCCTGATCAACAAAAAACTCGAAATCCTAACGTCTAGGATTCAAGGAAAAATGAAAGTAGTGGTAGTGGAAGGGAATCAGTGAATCTTGAGATGGGACCCCCCCTACTAATGGAGAGGCTACTAGGGGAGTCTTCAATTAGATTGGATAACGGGAGTGTCTAATTAACTAATGAATGGTTAGGGTTGGAAGATACTTTGTATACAGACTGATGAAAGTCTCTGAGTGTTCAGGCATCCAATTAATATTAGATTGGATAGATAATTGGCTTTTACTTAATGAGGGACACCAAAAGAAAGAATAAGTCTTATTATTGATACATGTGAGTAACATTCTTTTGATACTTAGGGTTACTGCGTATTTTGCTTGTGCTTAATGGTTCTCGATTTTACTAGAAATCATACATATAAGAACTTGTTAGAAGCGGATTTATTGAAGTGTTTCATCAACGGTGGTGTGTCAGAATTCCCTTTTCTTTTTGACTCTGCGCCAGTAATTCCACTATTATTAGTGAACAATAATGGAAAAATTCCTTCATATTTGTTTCATATTGATAGAGATAGGGGACATAATACACATGGATATAGTAAGTCTTGCTTGGGCTGCTTTAATGGTAGTCTTTACATTTTCTCTTTCACTCGTAGTATGGGGAAGAAGTGGGCTCTAGGGGTACTCCTAATTGGGTTGAGGAATCACAAACCGTATCAATTATTTTCTAGACCGTTTTACAAATTACAAAGCCTTTTTTTTTACTATTTTATTACATTTGGAAATTCTTGGATTCGAGTGGAGTAATGTATTTTAGAAATAATATAGATGAATAACACCCTTTCGATTAAAATCAAACAAACATTTCAATAATTCCCACGTTCGTATTTCGAAAAGGGATCCGGATGATAGGCAATTTATTAAAAAAAAGAATTCCTACTAAATTGTCTATTTTGATGAACCAGCTCTTACCAGAGTTATAAATGGACAATGAGGGACAAGGAACCCCCTTTTGTTTTCTGTATTTGCTTGTTTTTATTTCCTTCCCTCTTTACTGTTCAAAGAGAAAAAAGTAGTTCTTTTATTTAAAAAGATCTTGCTTTAGTGTAGTCACATATTGCACGCTTACCCCCCCCTGTTTTATTTTAATTTCATTTATACCATGCTTTATTGACTCATTTCATATCATGAATCAAAGAAAAGAAGTGAAATTCAAAATCGGCAGGGTATACCCACCCTTTTTTCGAAACGAAATACGAAGAAAAGTTACCATAGAACTCTTTAGATCATCTGTCAACTGCTCAATGAATTACTTCTTTGGAATGTTAAAAAAAAGGATTACTTGGTTTTCTTTTTTTTTTTTATTAAATTAATATATGCCTATTCCATTTTTCCTTCATTTCTTATTATTTTCAATAGGAATCCCGGTATCCATCAAAAGAATCAAATCCATGAAATGAAAGAATTATAAAATCATAAGGCTTGCCTTTCAATTATTTCAGATTGATTGAAATCAACACAAATAAAATAGATCAAGCGAAGAAATAAAATTGAGATTAAAATTGAGATACTATGTATAGTACATATATTTAATTGATATCGACATGTATGAAGATACATATTGTGGATTCATCTATATTAAACTTGTATCTTTATACATTACAATAATAGGTATAGATAGTATGGTAGAAAGATTCATATTTTTTTTTCTACCATACTATCGAGTTTTATAGGATACTGCTGATTCTAGTCCATTCATTTTTTTTAAGACGTGAAATTGGAATCCTTTTTTTCTTAAATCCTTGATAAAAAGATAAAAAGTCAAGTTTCATTCAAATTAATCACTTTGACTGACAGTTTTTACGTATATTATAAGTAAAAAAGCGGTAGGAACTAGAATGAACAGCGCTGTAGCAATAAATGCGAGAATATTTACTTCCATAATTTCATTGTTTTTTTTTACTTCGCAATAACTCGGGATTTAATCCCATAGAGATGATAAATTTGTCGCTTGTAAATTGAATGCAATGACTTACATTTCAATGACATCGAATCGGATCAATATCATGAATAACAATATCTAAGCTTTCAAATCGATTCACCATCGAGAATTGAATAGTATAACATAGGAAGATCTTTTATCCACACCGAATACAAAAATGGATTCCTGGTCCAATCAAAAGAATTCCGTTCCCTTATTTATATATATTCTTTTCCACTCTTTCTTTTCGATAATCTACCGCCTTCCTTGTACAATCATATGATGATGTATCATCTGACTGCTTTTCCACTTTCACCGTTTTACAAATAAACCCCAACAAAAAATAGAATAGAAAAAAAAGATATTATCGTTGGGAATGAAATTCTGCCATTTGTATCCCCTTTGACAGAAAAGGGGGGGATCCCATTGATGTATTTTAAAAATTGTATCCGTCGGGACTGACGGGGCTCGAACCCGCAGCTTCCGCCTTGACAGGGCGGTGCTCTGACCAATTGAACTACAATCCCAGGGAAATAAAGAAAAGTGTACAGCATAGATAGTCTTATGATTTCATTCAAGGCATTTTATTTTCTATTTAGATTTTAGATTAGAATCCCCATGTTGTAACAAACAAAGGCACGAGGGATATATTGATATCCATACGGGTATGCACTTTAGTGAGAGCGACGGGGATTACTAGTAACTAGTAATCCTTTCCTTATTGCCAAATAAAGATTGCCAAATAAAGCGATCAATAATCAATTTAAAAATGAAAAAAAAAAGAGTCTTTTTTGTTTATGTTTACTTTACTCTTTCTTTTCATTAAACTTTCTATTTAATGATCCTGATATGAATCTAGGGCGTTATCAAGGTCAGAATTTATGGGAACAGCTAAAACTAAATAAATAGAACAAATAAAAAACAAATAGCGGTAGGGATGGATATATCAGAAAATTGGATTTTTTTATTCTATTCTTCCCTAATTTTTTTTGTTTGGCTTTTCTGGAAAACAAAATACAAAAAAACAGGCATTTTGTGTTATGGCGGATCAGCGAATTATTGGGCCGAGCTGGATTTGAACCAGCGTAGACATATTGCCAACGAATTTACAGTCCGTCCCCATTAACCGCTCGGGCATCGACCCAGGAAGAATCAATTCTAGGTTTATTGATAATCCATGATCAACTTCCTTTCGTAGTACCCTACCCCCAGGGGAAGTCGAATCCCCGCTGCCTCCTTGAAAGAGAGATGTCCTGAACCGCTAGACGATGGGGGCATATTTGCCTGACCGCGACCATACTATGCTCATAGTATGAGCAGTTTTTTGAAATTGTCAATATAATGGAATGACTAGATCCGAAAGCCTTTTCCATCTTTTATGATTTTCCATTTTTGATTCATGATTTATACTCAGTAAATCATTCATTTTAATCGCCACTCTATTCTATATAGAAATAGGAATGAATTAGATAAATTCAATCTATTAT